ATCCATATGGGATTCCCAAAATTATTAATAGAAGATAGGCCGCGAAGAATCGAAGAATTACAGATGAATGTACAAAAAGAACTTAATTGTGTGAACCGAAAACTCAACATTGCTATTACAAGAATTGCAAATCCTTACGGACACCCTAATATTCTGGCAGAATTTATAGCTGGACAATTAAAGAATAGAGTTTCATTTCGCAAAGCAATGAAAAAAGCTATTGAATTAACTGAACAGACGGATACAAAAGGAATTCAAATACAAATTGCAGGGCGTATCGACGGAAAAGAAATTGCACGTGTCGAATGGATCAGAGAAGGTAGGGTTCCTCTCCAAACCATTGGAGCTAAAATTGATTATTGTTCCTATACAGTTCGAACTATCTATGGGGTATTAGGAATAAAAATTTGGATATTTGTAGACGAAGAATAATAAGACTTTACTTGTCTTTACGTTCTATCCAGTGATAGAACAAAAAACGACAACTTTTTTCATTCTTTTTATGTTCAATCAAAACAAAAAATGAGCAATTTCAATTTTATAAGGTTGAATAAAAATTCGATTTTTCATTTGATATAATTGCTATGCTTAGTGTGTGACTCGTTGGTTTTTTTAGGTTTAGGATTCAAAAAAAGGACCGGCCGATAGTATAAACTAATAACTATAGCACTAATAACCAACTCATTGTTTCGCATTATCCGGATCCAAAGAACCAGTCAAGATATGATATATTGGTCATATCATTGTAGCAACTGAAATCTGTTTTTTGCATAAACATAAACAAAAGAAAAACCAATCTAATCGGATTATGAGTTGTAAACCAAAATATAAAAAATATACGGATAAATGGAACGATGAGAGAAGGAGAGAAAACGAACTATCAATGATATATGATTCCAATATGTAAGGTCTATGAGTCATCTTAGAAAAGACATTGTAATAAAGCATCAATACTGCTTCATCCATAATTAGATGAATCTGTTCATAAAAGAAAAAAAAAAAAATAAAGAGCCTCGAGCCAAGAAAGACTGAGAAGATTGACTCAAAAACAAATTAACAAATTTCATTAGGGGCTCCATTGTAGAATTCAGACCTAACCATTAATCGAGAAGCGATGGGAACGACGGAACCTGTGAATGCAGAAGATTCTATTGAAACCGAATCCTAATGATTCATTGGGTGGGATGGCGGAACAAACCAGAGACCAATTCATTTATTCTTATTCTGAAAGGCTATGGACTAACCCTACAATTGAAATAGATATTGAAAGAGTAAATATTCGCCCGCGAAAGTTTTATTGGATTGATAAATTTTGGTCGATCTAATATGATAAAAATGATAAAACAAAAAAAAAAAAGAAAGATTCCTTATAACGTTATAACAAAAAACGACATTAGACATTATCTATAAATAGAAATAATTATCTATAAATCGAATAGATCTTTTCTTTAATTATATATCCAAATAAGATATACGAATTTCTAATGGATTAGATGAAATTTCAAAGAATCCCATAATTCAGTCTATTATTCATTAACTACATGTATATCTTAATAAAATATTTTATAGTCGTTTCATTCGCGAGGAGCTGGATGAGAAGAAACTCTCATGTCCGGTTCTGTAGTAGAGATGGAATTGAAAAACAACCATCAACTATAACCCCAAAAGAACCAGATTCCGTAAACAACATAGAGGAAAAATGAAAGGAATATCTTATCGAGGTAATCGTATTTGTTTCGGTAAATATGCTCTTCAAGCACTTGAACCCGCTTGGATCACATCTAGACAAATAGAAGCGGGGCGACGAGCAATGACACGAAATGCACGCCGTGGCGGAAAAATATGGGTACGTATATTTCCAGACAAACCAGTTACAGTAAGACCTACAGAAACACGTATGGGTTCGGGGAAAGGATCTCCCGAATATTGGGTAGCTGTCGTTAAACCAGGTAGAATACTTTATGAAATGGCAGGAGTAGCCGAAAATATAGCTAGAAAGGCTATTTCAATAGCGGCGTCCAAAATGCCTATAAAAACTCAATTCATTATTTCGGAATAGGAAGTAGAACCAAAGGAAAGAGGTCTTGGGGATAAAAGGGATAAAAAAAACAATTTCGGGTTTTCTTTTTTTTTTGTTTTGACAAACAATATTTCTTTTTTTTTTACTTCGTCCTTTGCATTGCAAGAACAGATTAAAAAAAATGATATGATTCAACCTCAGACCCATTTGAATGTAGCGGACAATAGCGGGGCCCGAGAATTGATGTGTATTCGAATCATAGGAGCGAGTAATCGCCGATATGCTCATATTGGTGACGTTATTGTTGCTGTGATCAAGGAAGCAGTACCAAATACGCCTCTAGAAAGATCAGAAGTGATCCGAGCTGTAATTGTGCGTACTTGTAAAGAACTCAAACGCGACAACGGTATGATAATACGATATGATGACAATGCTGCGGTTGTCATTGATCAAGAAGGAAATCCAAAAGGAACTCGAGTTTTTGGTGCGATCGCCCGGGAATTGAGACAGTTAAATTTCACTAAAATAGTTTCATTAGCTCCTGAGGTATTATAAGATGAGACCTCAATATAGTTATAGTATTTAAATGAAATAGATTAATTAATAGATTGTGTCTCACGCATATACCTTTAATAATTCATAAATAATTAAAAACAAAAAGAAAAAAAAAAGTGCATGTTGATTATATCAAAATTTTGGGAAAACAATAATTTTAGTTTATCATGGGTAGGGACACTATTGCTGACATAATAACCTCTATACGAAATGCTGACATGAATAGAAAAGGAACGGTTCGAATCGCAGCTACTAACATCACCGAAAACATTGTTAAAATACTTTTACGAGAAGGTTTTATCGAAAACGTAAGGAAACATCGGGAAAGCAAGAAATATTTTTTGGTTTTAACCCTACGGCATAGAAGGAATAGGAAAGAACCATATAAAACTATTTTAAATTTAAAACGGATCAGTCGACCTGGTCTACGAATCTATTCTAACTATCAACGAATTCCTAGAATTTTAGGTGGGATGGGGATTGTAATTCTTTCTACTTCTCGGGGTATAATGACAGACCGAGAGGCTCGACTAGAAGGAATCGGCGGAGAAATTTTATGTTATATATGGTAATCTTTCTGATATCCAAATTGTATCCGGAACTTCCTATTTGTTAAAAAAAAAAAAAGAGAAAAAGGGACGGGTTGTCTAATATCACTCTTCCTACATTAGTTGATACTTCAAGGGGGTTTTACCTGGAATGAAAGAACAAAAATGGATTCATGAAGGTTTAATTACTGAATCACTTCCCAATGGTATGTTCCGGGTTCGTTTAGATAATGAAGATATGATTCTAGGTTATGTTTCAGGAAGGATCCGACGTAGTTTTATACGTATACTACCAGGAGATAGAGTGAAAATTGAAGTAAGTCGTTATGATTCAACCAGGGGACGTATAATTTATAGACTCCGCAACAAAGATTCGAATGATTAGGCGGTTTTTCAACTTCAACATTCCTTTCATGGGGATACAATTCCAGGTTGAAAAAATTCAAGAAACTTATTTTCTTCCAATACCAATAAGTAGATTCGGAATTAAGTTAAGGAATAACAACTATGAAAATAAGGGCTTCTGTTCGTAAAATTTGTGAAAAATGTCGACTGATCCGTAGGAGAGGACGAATTATAGTAATTTGTTCCAACCCGAGACATAAACAAAGACAAGGATAATCTTTCTAAACGGACTCTTTAAAGGAACCTATGAACAAATAAAAATAAAGGAGCTGTTTTGACATGAAATTGAAATGGATATATCCATATATCTCTGACTTATATTTATGAAATGATAAAATATGGCAAAACCTATACCACGAATTGGTTCGCGTAGGAATGGACGTATTGGTTCAGGTAAAAGTGCACGTAGAATACCAAAGGGGGTTATTCATGTTCAAGCAAGTTTCAACAACACCATTGTGACTGTTACAGATGTACGAGGTCGGGTGATTTCTTGGTCTTCTGCCGGTACTTGTGGATTCAGGGGTACAAGAAGAGGGACACCATTTGCTGCTCAAACCGCAGCAGGAAATGCTATTCGAGCAGTAGTGGATCAAGGTATGCAACGAGCGGAAGTCATGATAAAAGGTCCTGGTCTCGGAAGAGATGCAGCATTACGAGCTATTCGTAGAAGTGGTATACTATTAAGTTTCGTACGAGATGTAACCCCTATGCCACATAATGGCTGCAGACCCCCTAAAAAAAGACGTGTGTAGAAAAAAAATATTGAAGAGATTTCAAGAGAAATAAATGATTCAATGATCTGATCAAATAATATTACTATGGTTCGAGAGAAAATAAAAGTATCCACTCGGACATTACAGTGGAAGTGCGTTGAATCAAGAACAGACAGTAAGCGTCTTTTTTATGGACGCTTTATTCTGTCTCCACTTATGAAAGGTCAAGCCGACACAATAGGCATTGCGATGCGAAGAGCTTTGCTTGGAGAAATAGAAGGAACATGTATTACAGGTGCAAACTCTAATAAAATACCCCATGAATATTCTACTATAGTAGGTATTCAAGAATCAGTACATGAAATTTTAATGAATTTGAAAGAAATTGTATTGAGAAGTAATCTATATGGAACTCGCGACGCCTTTATTTGTGTCAAGGGTCCCCGATATGTAACTGCGCAAGACATCATCTTACCATCTTATGTGGAAATCGTTGATAATACACAACATATAGCTAGCCTAACGGAACCAATTGATTTGTGTATTGGATTACAAATCGAGAGGAATCGAGGATATAGTATAAAAACGCCAAATAACTTTCAAGACGGAAGTTATCCTATAGATGCTGTATTCATGCCTGTTCGAAATGCGAATCATAGTATTCATTCTTATGGGAATGGGAATGAAAAACAAGAGATACTTTTTCTAGAAATATGGACAAATGGGAGTTTAACTCCTAAAGAAGCACTTCATGAA